TATAATATATAATTTTATATTTTCGTTTTATATTATATATTTTATATTATATATATAATATAAATATATAATTTATATAATTTTAGTATTTTAGATATATATATTAAAACTTTATATATTAAATATATTAATATTAAAAAAAAAATGACTTTATATATTTATATATTACTTTATATATTAATATATTAATATATATATTATATATATTAAATAATATATTAAATATATTTATTAAATATATTTATATTAAAAAATCAAAATAATATTAAAAAAAAATTATAAAATAAAATAAATGAAATTAGTAAATTAAATTAGATTTTAAATATTTTAAATAATTTAGATTGTAAATTTAATATATATAATTAAAATTAATTTAATAATTAAATATATTATATATATTATATAATATAATTCAAATATAATTAAATGAAAATAGAATTTAAAAGAAAAGAATTCAATATATTATTAATTTTTTATTTCACTTTTCTATTATAAAATATATAAAACTATATTTAACATTTATATATTAAATAATTTATATTATATTTATATATTATATTTAATATTATATTTAATATTATATTTGAATTTGAATATTTGATTAATTATAAATTGATTAATTATAAATTCTATTTAATATATTTAATTAATTATATTTATTTAATTCTAAAAAAAAATTCTATTAAAATAAAAAAAGAAAGGAAAATTTTTTCAAGTCTTATGTTTAATGTAACATAGTAATTTGATTTTTTCAATCGGGGGAGAGATGGCTGAGTGGACTAAAGCGGCGGATTGCTAATCCGTTGTACGAGTTTTTTGTACCGAGGGTTCGAATCCCTCTCTTTCCGGTTTCATCTAAAATTTGGTATTTTTCGTGATTTCTTTTTTTTATAGTTAAAGGTGTGGAATAGATAAAATCCGACTAAGGACCTTTAAAAAAAAAGTATGAAAAACCATTTTTTTTTTATTCTTCACGTCCAGGATTACGACCCGGATCATTAGATAGGAATCCGAAGATGAAGAGAGAAACAAAGAATATCACTACTGTGTAAACAAATAGTTTTAGAGTAAGCATCGAACAATCTCCAAGATTTTTTTTAGGAATTTTTTTAGGAAAAAGAGAATAGATTCTCTATTTTTATTTTATACCGCATAATACCGCATACCCTAACTATTTCTATTTAAATTAAATTTTGGATTTTAACACCAAGAAATAAGGTGTTTTTATAATTAGAGAATTAATAGAAAAAAAATGAATTGATTGGAATATGTAATAGTAATAAAAGTTGAGTTTTTCATTACAAAAATTTTTCTTTTATATCAAAAATGATATATTTTGAGAAACTCCAAGATGGTCTTTTAATGGAAAGAGGTCGGAATGAGGAATGGAATAAGGGGTGATAAAAATTTATCAAGACTGTACAATAATTTCGATATTTGAATCGAGGATTTATACTGTAAGACTTATCGGATCTTATCAAGTGTTAGAAGTTTTTTTTTTTCAAATAAATCATAAATTTGTTTCGAATAGTATTAAAGATCTTATCGAAAACTTACAGCAGCTTGCCAAACAAAAGCTAAAAGAAAAAACAGCAAAGGTATTACTGGCATAAAATCTACGATTGGATTCAAAAAAGCGTAAGCCTCGGGCAATTTGGCAACGAAAAAACTACTTGAATAAAGAATAGAATTAAGACAGATCAAACTAAATATATTAAGCATAACAAATTATTCTTGAAGATACTTGTATTTATTTTATTTTGATTGAGTTATTAATAAGTTGAGTTTTTGATAGAGGGGAAAATGAATAATGAATAAAAATAAGATAGATAAAAAAGCCTTCTTTGATGTGAACTCGCCCAATCAAAAATCTTTCAACTTCAATTCGCAAATCAAAAGAGAATAGAATAAATCATATTTTCATACAATATCTTAATTGAATTATATGTAATGATCAATAAATTGAGTTTAACTTTATATCTACCTATAGAAAAATTTTATTACCAATCCTTTTTTTTTTTTTTCAAAAAAAAAAATTATAGATATTTAGACTGTAATTGACGAACAACTACTAATAATACTACTGTTTAGTAGTGTCAAATAGAAATGGGGCGTGGCCAAGTGGTAAGGCATCGGGTTTTGGTCCCGCTATTCGGAGGTTCGAATCCTTCCGTCCCAGAGCATAATAAATCTATTATAACATTATCACAGATTCAATCCATCTATACCATTAGAATATTATTTTTAATTCTGATATAGAATAATATAGATTTGATTCCATTCGTTTTTTTTTAACAACTTTCTATTTCATTTTTTTTTATTTCATTTTAGAGTAAGAATATTGGAAAAATGGGATGCTTAATAATTCTTCTCGAAATCCTATTTTTTTCACAAATTGAATCGAGTTCAAATAAGATACTGATAAAATAAAATTAACTCTATTTGTGATCTCTCAATTTTTAAAGAAAAGTATAAAGATTCGAAATTTGAAATATTTAAGATAGAATGTCTATAATTTCTTTCAGTAACACTTGTTTAGTCTATTCGATAGATATAGGTATCCCATATTATTTCGTATCAATCAGTATGAAAAAAAACAACCTGAATCTCCCCTTACATCCGTTTTTATATATTATATCATTTCACTAAAAAAAAAAAATAGAATTGGTTAATTTATCATATCACTATAAAGTTACGTGAAGATGCCAATTCAAAAAAAAAAACTTAATTTATTTTATTCGATTCGTGCTATTTCTATTTATAATTATTATTTATTTAAAATTTCAACTAAATAAACTAAATAATAATTATAAATATATATCTTGTATCTTTTTTTTTATTGAAATATTTAATTATTATTCTATATTCTAAATTTCATTTTAAATTATTAGATAAATTATTCGAATTAATTAGATAAATTATTCGAATTATATATTCTTATTATAGATTCTTATAAACCTATTCAATATATTTCTATTTTTAAATAATATAAAATAATAGAAATCTATTTTTATATATAATATGTATATAATTGGTATATTATAATATGTATATAATTGGTATATAATTATATAATTGTAAATTTTTTAATAATTTTTATTTGAATTCAAGTTTTAATATTAATTAAATAATTATATGGATCTGGAGTTAAACTGGAGTTAAATTGAATTTTTGCTAAAACTTTTTCCGAAACTACCTAATTCATATTTTATATTTAACTTATATTTAATGAATAAAGTAAAGTATAGAGAAAGTATAGATTACTATGTACTAGTACCAACCGAACCAATGACTATTCATAATTCCATGATGGAATCAATTAGATACGGGTTTACAAACTAAAGGAATGTTATGGTAAAACTTCGTTTAAAACGATGTGGTAGAAAGCAACGTGCGACTTGAAGGACACGATCCATTGTGGAGTCTTACATCCACCATTATATACTATATAGTATAGTAATTATATAGGAATGAAAGTGCTCTTGACTCGACATCATTTGTCCTTTTCCACTAGACCTCTCATTTTTTGGGGGGATTGTGGTGTGATATCAATTTACTGTACACGATGGAGCTCGAGCAGAAAGTATTGATTCATTTCTCGGGGGCAAGAATCTAGGGTTAGTATCAATCAATAAATTGGGACAACTTTGTAAGTCTATTTTTGATATATAAATCGAAAAGATCCAATTCAAGCAAGTTTCAAATCCAAAAGTTTTTTTTGAATTGGTAAAACTCTTTTGATCAAATTAAAAGTGTATTAAATATGATTCTTTGCTGGAACGAAATCACAAAACTGGTATGTTGCTGCCATTTTGAAATGATTAAAAATCACCGAAGTAATGTCTAAACCCAATGATTCAAGGCAAAGATAAAGGATCCTGGAACAAGGAAATACCGTTTTCAATTGTCTGAACAAAAAGATTAGAATCAAAAAAATAAAATAAATTCTAAAAGAGACAGACAAAAGTGAATTAAAGACTGCTCAATAAATGAAATGTTTATAAAGGTTTTCTTGAGTTATTTGAGAAATATACAACTTGAGTTATGAGGATGCAAATTTTTTTTTTGGAAAGAATAAGAAAAAGTATTTAAGTCATAGAAAGAAAGAGAATTCGTAATCTAATTGATTTGATGATTTTATGGATCTATTTGATATTAGAATTCTATACATAGACATAATTTTAGACATAATTTTGAATTTTCTGGAGCCGTACGAGGAGAAAACTTCTTATACGTTTCTCGGGGGGGTATTGTTCATCTACATCTATCCCAATGAGCTATTTATCGAATCGTTGCAATTGATGTTCGATCCCGAAGAGAAGGAAGAGATCTTCGGAAAGTGGGTTTTTATGATCCGATAAAGAATCAAACCGATTTAAATGTTCCTGCTATTCTATATTTCCTTGAAAAAGGCGCTCAGCCTACAGGAACTGTTCATGATATTTCAAAGAAGGCAGGGGTTTTTATGGAACTTGGCCTTAATCATCAAATGAAGTTCAATTAATGAAATTAATTAATGAAATATAAATTAATGAAATATATAAAAAAGAGAGTGTGGATTACTTGTATATAGCTTTGTATAATCTTTTCTTCACTATTTTCTCTCCTCACTTGTTCTATTTATATCATACTCAATTTATTATTGCTACTATAGAATGTAGAGAATGTAATCATTTATAACGATCAAAATCTATTTTTTTGAGAAAATTTCAAATTTTATTGATAGAATAGCTAGAAAAAATATCAAAAGAATAAATAAAATAATTGGGTCCGAAATTTGGATATTATTTTCATGTCACATGTCATATGGGGTGTTTTTTGGTGGAATTCTATGAGCAAATAATAAGTTATTTTTTTTTTTATTGATTCAATAAACCCTTTGTTTTTCTACTTTATTATTATTATTTTAATTAAATTAATTCTTCCGGTTACACTTTATTTTGTATATATGTCAATTATATATGGAGTGCCAATCCAACCCAAGTCCTTAGTTTTTTTTATTTATAATTTCATTCTTTTAATATAATATTTCTATTTTGTTTATTAATTAATAATAATTAATAATATTTCAATTGTTATTTCAATAAAATTAAAATTGAGAATTTCTTTTTTATTTCTTCATTGTATTCTTTTCTTAACATTTCTATTCATATTGACAACAATGTATCAAATAAATATAATCCGATCGTGGATAAATGCATTTATTTATTTCCATTCCCTAGATTTGAGTTTATTCAAATAACAGGTTCCATTGAATTTTCTGTGATACAATAAGTCCTTAGTTTTTTTTTTTGAAAATGAATAAAATCGAAGAATGGATAACATAAGAGACAAGAGTTGCTCTACAAATATTTTGACTTTATCCATATTTTATCTATATTTTATTTTATATTTTTATTTGACAATTTTTATATTTTTGTTTTGATTGCGCTTTGAAATTGAATTTCTGTATTTATTTGGATTCCGATTGTATCTATCCATTTTAGCTATTTGATTGGGGTTGCTAACTCAACGGTAGAGTACTCGGCTTTTAAGTGCGACTAGCATCTTTTACACATTTGTATGAAGCAACGGATTCGTCCATACCATCGGTAGAGTTTGTAAGACCGCGACTGATCCTGAAAGGAATGAATGGAAAAAGCAGCATGTCGTATCAATGGAGAATTTTTCAATGGAGAATTTTAAGAATATTTCATTTTTGCCGTATAGGTCAAAACCTTGTTTCATTTTTTTTTATTCTTAGCGCGTGGAAAAAAAATGAAACTAAAGTTACAACTGAGTCGAGGAAATAAATGGATAGAGCCCTGCTACGGTTCCAATTATAGGGAAATAAAAAGTAACGAGCTCCTGTTCTTAATTTTGGAATGGGTTATTCCCCGATCTAATTAGATGTTAACAATATATTAGTGCTTGCCGCGGGGAAGTTTTTTCCCATAAGTGGATTATTTATTTTTTTATGAGTCCTAACTATTAGTTATTCTCCATTCTGAATTATGAGGTGGGGATAGATGTGTAAAAGAAGGCAGTACATTGATAAAAAGATTGATTTTTTTTTTATTTCAAAATCAAAAGAGCGATTGGATTGTAAAAATAAAGGATTTCTACTCATCTTGTTATTTGTTATTCTAGATCGTGTTATTCTAGAATGAACATAAATAAACCAATTAAATGAAAAAAAAGAGAGGATAGAGAGTCCGTTGATGGTTGATGAGTCTTACCTTTTTCCAAGGTTTTTCTTTTTATAATACCTTGTAATACCTTGTTTTGGCTGTATCGTACTATGTATCATTTGATAACTCAATAAATCTCTTAGTGACATTTCTGGTTCAAATCTAATTTCAAATGACGAAATTTCAAGGACATTTAGAACTAGATAGATTTTGGAAACATGACCTCCTATACCCACTTATCTTTCGGGAGTCTATTTATGCATTTGCTCAGGATCGTGGTTTAAATAAATCGAGTTTGTTAGAAAATGTAGGTTATGACAATAAATCTAGTTTACTAATTGTAAAACGTTTAATTACTCGAATGTATCAACAGAATCATTTGATTCTTTTTGCTAATGATTCTAATCAAAATAAAGTTTTTTGGTCCAATACGAATTTGTATTCTCGACTGATATCCGAGGGCTTTGCAGTCATTGTGGAAATTCCAGTTTCTCTACGATTAGTATCTTCTTTAAAGGGGACAGAAATCGTAAAATATTCTAATTTACAATCAATTCATTCAATATTTCCATTTTTAGAGGACAAATTTTCGCATTTAAATTATGTATCGGATGTACTAATACCCTACCCAATTCATTTGGAAATCTTAGTTCAAATCCTTCGCTGCTGGGTAAAAGATGTCTCTTCTCTGCATTTATTACGTCTTTTTCTTCACGATTATTATAATTGGAATAATATTATTATTTCAAAAAAATCTATTTCTATTTTTTTTAAAAGTAATTCGAGATTATTCTTATTCTTATATAATTCTCATGTTTGTGAATACGAATCCATTTTACTTTTTATCCGTAACCAATCTTGTCATTTACGATTAACATCTTCTGGGAACTTTTTTGAGCGAATATATTTCTATGAAAAAATAAAGCATCCTGTAGAAGAAATCTTTTCTAATGATTTTCCAGCTATCCTATTGTTCTTTCAGGATCCTTTTATGCATTATGTTAGATATCAAGGAAAATCCATTCTGGTTTCAAAAGATACGCCTCTTTTGATGATGATGAATAAATGGAAATATTACCTTGTCCATTTATGGCAATGTCATTTTTATGTGTGGTCTGAACCAGGAAGAATCCATATAAACCAATTACCCAAACATTATCTCTGCTTTTTGGGTTATCTTTCAAGTATGCGACTAAATCTTTCAGTGGTACGGAGTCAAATGCTAGAAAATTCATTTATAATGGATAATCCTATGAAAAAGATTGATACATTAGTTCCAATTAGGCCTTTGATTGGATCATTGGCTAAAATGAAATTTTGTAATGCATTA